TGGTCCTATTGAAAATACCGGTGTAAGTGAAGACCCGATTCTAAATGATATAGATAAAAACACTCTTAGTCGGAGCGATAGTGACAATTCTAGTTACAGTAATGTTGATCATTTAGTCGGCGTTATAGACATTCAGAGTTTCCTCTCTGATGATACTTTTTTAGTTAGGGATAATGATAGGGATAGTTATTTCATATCTTTGGATATTGAAAATAAAATTTTTGAGATTGACAATGATCATTCTTTTCTAAGTGAACTAGAAAGTTCTTTTTCTAATTATAAGAATTTTAGTTATCTGAATAATGTATCTAATAGTGACGATCTTCACGATGATCCTTACATATATGATACTAAATATAGTTGGAATAACCACATTAATAGTTGTATTGACAGTTATTTTCGTTCTCAAATTTGTATTGATAGTTACATTTTAAGTGGTATTGTCAATTATAGTGACAGTTACATTTATAGTTACATTTTTGATGAAAGCATAACTAGTAGTGAAAACCAGAGTTCAAGTATAAAACCGAGCCTGGATGATAGTGATTTAACTATAACAGAAACAGAAAGTTCTAATGATCTAGATGTGACTCAAAAATACAAGCATTTGTGGGTTCAATGCGAAAATTGTTATGGATTAAATTATAAGAAATTTTTGAAATCAAAAATGAATATTTGCGAACACTGTGGACATCATTTGAAAATGAATAGTTCAGATAGAATCGAACTTTCGATTGATCCAGGTACTTGGGCTCCGATGGATGAAGACATGGTCTCTCTGGATCCCATTGAATTTAATTTAGAAGAGGAACCCTACAAAGATCGTATTGATTCTTATCAAAGAAAGACAGGATTAACTGAGGCTGTTCAAACGGGCACAGGTCAACTAAACGGTATTCCCGTAGCAATTGGGATTATGGATTTTCAGTTTATGGGTGGTAGTATGGGATCGGTAGTTGGCGAGAAAATCACCCGTTTGATCGAATATGCTACCAATCAATTTTTACCTCTTATTTTAGTATGTGCTTCTGGAGGAGCACGCATGCAAGAAGGAAGTTTGAGCTTGATGCAAATGGCTAAAATATCTTCCGCTTTATATGATTATCAATCAAATAAAAAGTTATTCTATGTATCAATCCTTACATCTCCTACTACTGGTGGGGTGACAGCTAGTTTTGGTATGTTGGGGGATATCATTATTGCTGAACCCAATGCCTACATTGCCTTTGCGGGTAAAAGAGTAATTGAACAAACATTGAATAAAACAGTACCTGAGGGCTCCCAAGCGGCTGAATATTTATTCCATAAGGGCCTATTCGATCCAATCGTACCGCGTAATCTTTTAAAAGGCGTTCTGAGTGAGTTATTTCAGCTTCATGCATTCTTTCCTCTGAATCAAAATTCAACCAAGTAGAGCCTTAATAAAAATTAAAAATATATATATATAATAAAAAAAAATCATTTCTCTTTTTTTTTGTGTGTAGAACAAGTAGTTATTTAGTTTATAGAAATCAAAGTAAAAATCCATTCTTCGGATTTGATTTTTACTTTGATAACATTTGGTAACATAAGATTTAATTGTAAAAAAAAAAGAGTGAATTCTTTCTTCCGCGAAATTCAAATTAGGCAAGGGGAATAAAACGAGAATTTCACGTTCCCTTCTTATGTGTATATAATTCACATATAGAAAATATAAAAGTATAGAAAGATGCAAGATTCTATATTTTTTGAGAATGTTCAGTTTTACTAAGAATCCCTAGTCCCGGATCGGATTCTAACAAATTTTTCGGGAATTTGTAAGAAACTCTTTCTTTATTTTATTCACGTTTATTAAATTCAAATTATTAGACAAAAACAAGATAATAAAAAATAATAAAAAAAGGAGATTATCATACACATACATATCTATATATTTCATGTAGAAAGATGAAAAATTCTATTTCGTTAGTTCTACATTCCTTGCACTTCTTTTCTTATCTTATTCTATTTATAAATTTTAGAAATTGTTATATTTATTATTTTATTTATATATTAATATTATGTACTTACATATACTCAATTATGTACTCACTTAGCTATACTTAGTATAATTATATATGAATTATAATGATTATACGATACCTTTATAACAATATAAATAACAATATAACAATAACAGGTACAAATATTAAATCCAGGTATCTATTTTATGACAACTTTCAATAACTTACCCTCTATTTTGGTGCCTTTAGTGGGCCTAGTATTTCCGGCAATTGCGATGGCTTCTTTATTTCTTCATGTTCAAAAAAACAAGATTTTTTAGATATAGATATGATAGGGCCAAATCTTATCTATTTTTTTTTTTCAAGACTTAGACCATAATACAGATATTGATTTCTTAGAATAAAATATGTGATGCAGTTTTCCCTGAACATAAGCTATTATGCATGCGTAAACATGATATATACATAAATGAATTATAGCTATTTGAAAAAAAATCGGGATTGGGGCGAATGTCTGAAATGTAAAGTAAATGTATCCATATGTAGATATCTATAGGGAATCATACGAAGTGGATCTTATTATTTTAGATCTAAGCAATTCGATGAATTACTCCTAAAAGTTCACATCGGAATAGTGCTAGTTGATGAGAGTTACTTCGGAAACACACAAAAAAAGTAAAATTCATTTGGGTTATTCTCTCAATTTCAATAAAATGCAACTAGATCTAGTATGAATTGGCGATCAGAACATATATGGATAGAACTTATAGCGGGGTCTCGAAAAACAAGTAATTTCTGCTGGGCCTTTATCCTTTTTTTAGGTTCATTAGGGTTTTTATTCGTTGGAATTTCCAGTTATCTTGGTAGGAATTTTATATCTTTATTTCCGTCTCCACAAATCATTTTTTTTCCGCAGGGGATCGTGATGTCTTTCTACGGGATTGCGGGTCTCTTTATTAGCTCCTATTTGTGGTGCACAATTTCATGGAATGTAGGTAGTGGTTATGATCGATTCGATAGAAAAGAAGGAATAGTGTGTATTTTTCGTTGGGGATTTCCTGGAAAAAATCGTCGCATCTTACTCCAATTCCTTATGAAAGACATCCAGTCCATCAGAATAGAAGTTAAAGAGGGTATTTATGCTCGTCGTGTCCTTTATATGGAAATCAGAGGCCATGGGGCTATTCCCCTGACTCGTACTGATGAGAATTTGACTCCACGAGAAATTGAGCAAAAAGCTGCTGAATTGGCTTATTTCTTGCGTGTACCAATTGAAGTATTTTGAAAAATGAACTGAAAAGAGTGAATGCTTTTTTTTTTTTTTCAAAAGATTTGATATTCTGATAGAAAGAGAATTCTTTTCTTTCAAAATCCGAATAATATTCATGGGCGCCTTTGTGCATTTATTTATCGAAAGGAGGCACTTTTTTCGAATTTGAGCAAATGATATATTTGGAAACAATATCTTTATTCGCATTTGAAGTGCGAATTTGGAGTGGACTCTTTCTTATTCCATTTCTGTATTATTTCTAAATTCAAGTAATAACCACTGAATCATACAGAAAAAAACAGGGAATAGATTCATGGGCTCGATGACTTGTAATAGAACTTATCCTTGATATGAATATTAGTTAGTATCGTATGGAGTCGACGAATGAGGTGAGTTCATTAAAAATTCAAAGACGAAAAAATGGCAAAAAAGAAAGCATTCATTCCCCTTCTATATCTTGCATCTATAGTATTTTTGCCCTGGTGGATCTCTCTCTCATTTACTAAAAGTCTGGAATCTTGGGTTACTAATTGGTGGGATACTATGGAATCCGAAATCTTCTTGAATATCATTCAAGAAAAGAGTATTCTAAAAAAATTCATAGAATTAGAGGAACTCTTCCTCTTGGACGAAATGATAAAGGAATACCCGGAAACACATCTAGAAAAGCTTCGTATCGGAATCGACAAAGAAACGATCCAATTGATCAAGATACACAATGGGGATTGTATCCATACGATTTTGAATTTCTCGACAAATATAATCTGTTTCGTTATTCTAAGTGGTTATTCTATTTTAGGTAATGAAAAACTTGTTATTCTTAACTCTTGGGTTCAAGAATTCCTATATAACTTAAGCGACACAATAAAAGCTTTTTCAATTCTTTTATTAACTGATTTATGTATAGGATTCCATTCGCCCCACGGTTGGGAACTAATGATTGGCTCTTTATACAAAGATTTTGGATTTGCTCATAACGATCAAATTATATCCGGTCTTGTTTCCACTTTTCCGGTCATTCTAGATACAATTTTAAAATATTTGATCTTCCGTTATTTAAATCGTGTATCTCCCTCACTTGTAGTGATTTATCATTCAATGAATGACTGAAAAATGATTCACTGATCAAATTATAATGGTTGTTACTTTGTACATAAGCAAAACATTCAAAATTGTACTTATTCTTTCTACTCCTACAAGGAATTCTTCCTATATTCCATTAATATTTTTTTAGTAAATAGCAGAATCATAGATAGGGAACTATACTAGACTAGGGACCTACCTAATTTTATTGTATAAATTTTCGATACCAATGATTGGACCATGCAAACTATAAATACTCTTTTTTCTTGGATAAAGGAAGAGATTACTCGATCCATTTCCATATCGCTCATGATATATATAATCACTAGGACACCCAGTTCAAACGCATATCCCATTTTTGCACAGCAGGGTTATGAAAATCCACGAGAAGCGACTGGCCGTATTGTATGTGCCAATTGCCATTTAGCTAATAAACCCGTAGATATCGAGGTTCCACAAGCGGTACTTCCTGATACTGTATTTGAAGCAGTTGTTCGAATTCCTTATGATATGCAACTGAAACAAGTTCTTGCTAATGGTAAAAAGGGAGCTTTGAATGTAGGGGCTGTTCTTATTTTACCTGAGGGGTTTGAATTAGCCCCTCCCGATCGTATTTCGCCCGAGATTAAAGAAAAGATAGGCAATCTGTCTTTTCAAAACTATCG